AAGCGTATTCGTAAAAATATTTGGAAGGGGAAGGGAAATTGGTCGGCGTTAAAAGCTTTGTCATTGGGGAAATCTCTTTGTACCGGGAATTCAAAAAGTTTTTTTGTACGACAAACAAATAAGTCATAAAACGTTAGAATAATCCCAATTGATTTGACTGTCTGATTTCATTGTTAATCTAAAAATAAAATGAATAATTCCCATTCCCTATTCATTGGCCGAAAACAATAGGGAATGGAAGTAGAATAAAAATGCTTCTGTTTACTAAATTTCTAAATTAAAAAAATAATTTTTTTGAAAATAAAGACAAGATACAAAGTTTTACCTTTCTTTTTAGTAGATTTTATCATTTCGAGGGCGGGGTCTTATTTTCCCCATCAACCTATTTATCTATAATAAGAGAAATGGGTTTCTCTATCTCTATAGATATCTATAGAAGGGCATATATAAGATCATTAGTAAAAATGAAGGAATCTATAGAAGGGCATATATAAGATCATTAGTAAAAATGAAGGAATTGGTGAAACTAATTGATTCCATTTTGACAACCCTTTGTATAGTATAACTTTAGGATTTTTTTGTGTTCATTGAAAAAATGTATCTTTTTGTTTCAAATTTGATAAATCGGATAAATGAGAAAAAATTCATTAAAAAATGAAAATATTTTTTTTGTTCTATCCCTACTAGCTAGAGGATAGAAGCGTCCAGTTACAACAATTCGATTCCAGGAGAGAGAGCATAAACTACACCAAAGTCCTAAGGGAAGAAATAAAACGAACACCCTAAATGAAAATAAGGAACCTTCCAATCCCATTTGAACGAATTTGAATTCATCCAGTTTTATCTTTCCTAAAAAATATTGCATTGGTTTCTTCAATCTCGACGATTGAATTATGAATAGACTATTATGAGTTCTAGAAAGCCGCCATGGTGAAATCGGTAGACACGCTGCTCTTAGGAAGCAGTGCTAGAGCATCTCGGTTCGAGTCCGAGTGGCGGCAGGCCGTCTTCTAAAAGAGATACAATAGATCCTATAATAAATTCAATTCTTGATTTCTATTTCGTAATTAGTAATTAACGGATTCCTCTTTTATGATATTTTCAATTCTAGAGCATATATTAACTCATATTTCCTTTTCGATCGTTTCAATTGTAATTATAATTCATTTGATAACCTTATCAGTCGATAAAATGAAAAAACTATATGATTCGTCAGAAAAGGGCATGATAGCGACTTTTCTATGTATAACGGGATTATTAGTCACTCGTTGGGTTTATTCAGGACATTTCCCACTAAGTGATTTATATGAATCATTAATCTTTCTTTCATGGAGTTTCTCAGTTATTTATATAGTTCCGTATTTCAAAAAAAAGAAAGAAAGTTTAAGCACAATAACTGCGTCAAGTGCTATTTTTAGTCAAGGCTTTGCTACTTCGGGTATTTTAACTGAAATACATCCATCCACACTATTAGTCCCCGCTCTCCAATCCGAGTGGTTAATAATGCACGTAAGTATGATGATATTGGGCTATGCAGCTCTTCTATGTGGATCATTATTTTCAGTAGCACTTCTAGTCATTACATTTCGAACAAACAGAAAGATTTTTTGTAAAAGTAATCGTTTATTAAATGAGTCATTTTCTTTTGGTGAAATCCAATCCATGAATGAAAGAAGGAATGTTTTACGAAATACTTCTTTTTTTTCTGCTAAGAATTATTACAGATGTCAATTGATTCAACAATTGGATTATTGGAGTTATCGTGTAATTAGTCTAGGGTTTCTCTTTTTAACCATAGGTATTCTTTCGGGAGCAGTATGGGCTAATGAAGCATGGGGATCGTATTGGAATTGGGACCCAAAGGAAACTTGGGCTTTTATTACTTGGATCGTATTCGCGATTTATTTACATACTCGAACAAATCAAAAGTTAGAGGGTGCAAATTCCGCAATTGTGGCGTCTATAGGATTTCTTATAATTTGGATATGCTATTTTGGAGTCAATTTATTAGGAATAGGACTACATAGTTATGGTTCATTTACGTTAACGTCTAATTGAATTCAAGAAAGGTTCTTTCAAATACAAACAGAGTAGAGTGTATAAAAAATCTTTGTACGAACCGGCGAGAACCCTGTGAATCACTATACTACTTGATTCACACGGTTCTCACAAAGACCAAAGATATCGGGTTAAAATTCATTTTTTTTTACTTAAGAGAAGAAAAAAAGACTTCTTTTTTTTTTCAGTATCCAACAAAGGGTTTAAAAAATCATAGGATTTTTTTATTTCTGTAAACTCTCTATAAAATAATTAGATAGAATAACTTCGACCTTGTCAGCTGATAGTGAAAGAACAAAATCGGGGTACATACCAATACCTAATATGGGTAGAAAGATAGAAATCGAAACAAATAACTCTCGCGGTCCAGAATCAAAAACATAAGAATTTGAAGCATTAAATAACTTGTATCCATAGAACATCTGGCGTAACATAGATAATG